CATTTATTATTCGGTCCAAGAAAAGTCTCTTAGGACCTATTTTAACAAATGAATTAATTAATTCTAAATTCTGAAAAGATGAATAAACAGACCCATATAAAAGAGACGCTATGAATATTCCGAAATAGGCTATACTGACTGAATAAATTGCATTTGTCACAAATTCATACCAATCCACAGAATAGTTCGAATTTTGATGTAAAAGGTTTATCGATGGGATTAACCATTTCGATAATATATCCAAATCCATTCCTACTTGATCGAAAGGAATTCCTATGGATCCAACAAACAAAGTAAATAGGACCAATACAAGTAGAGAAAATAGCATAGTATTGTCCGATTCACAGGGATACATGGAAGTGTCTTTATTGTCAAAATGAGTACTAAAGGATCGCATCAGATTTCGTATATTCCCATCAATTTGATATATCTTCTTCGAAAAAAGGGAAACCTTTTTATTATTATTCATTACTGAGAAAAGTACATTTTTGTTAACTGGTTTCGGTCCTTCTTTTCCCCATATAGATATTGAAGAGAACGAGCTATTTTTAGTGCCACTGTAATTTTGAAACCGAACGTGTAAATGCCCCTCAAAAGTAAGTAAATACATCCGAAACATATAAAATGCAGTTAATCCTGCTGTGGAACAGGCTATTATCGCGAAAATCGGTGAATACAACCAACTATCATTAAGAATTTCATCTTTGGACCAAAAACAAGCAAGAGGTGGAATACCACAAAGAGAAAGTGTACCTAATAAAAAAGTCGTTTTTGTAATTGGCACATATTTGGTTAAACCACCCATAAGAACCATGTTCTGACTTTTATCTGGAGAATATCCAACAATGGGTTCCATTGAATGAATAATCGATCCGGATCCTAAAAACAATAATGCTTTCGAATAGGCATGAGTGATTAAATGGAATAAAGCAGCTCGATAAGAACCTATCCCTGGAGCTAACATAATATAACCCAATTGAGACATTGTAGAATAGGCTAAACTTCTCTTAATGTCTTTTTGAGCAAGAGCTAAAGTAGCTCCTAATAGTACCGTTATTATACCTAGCAAAGAAATGAGATTCATTATGTAAGGTATGACTGTGAAAAGGGGAAGAAGCCGAGCGACAAGAAAAATTCCCGCTGCTACCATAGTAGCAGCATGTATAAGAGCCGAAATAGGAGTGGGCCCCTCCATGGCATCAGGTAACCATACATGAAGGGGAAATTGTGCGGATTTAGCAACTGCACCAAGGAATAATAGGGAGGCACACAGAGTAGCAAATAAAGAATTGACCCCATTATTATGGATCAAGTTATTGAAGATTTCGAACAAATCCCGAAATTCCAAACTACCTGTTATCCAATAAAAACCTAAGATTCCTAATAATAAACCAAAATCCCCTACACGATTAGTTACAAACGCTTTTTGACAAGCATTGGCTGCAATTGGTCGTGTGAACCAAAAACCTATTAATAGATACGAACACATTCCCACCAGTTCCCAAAAAATATGAATTTGTATCAAATTGGAACTAGTAACTAATCCCAACATAGAAGTATTGGAAAAACTCATATAAGCAAAAAATCTCAAATATCCTTGATCATGAGACATATAATTGTCACTATAAATAAGAACCATGATTCCAACAGTAGTGATTAGTATTGACATAATAGAAGTAAGTGGGTCGATCAAGTGGCCGAACTCTAAAGAAAAATCATTATTGATGGTCCAAGAACATAGAAATTGATAGATAGAACTGCCATTGATTTGCTGAATAGACAGATCGGCCGAAAAAACCATAACTATACTTAGCAATGAAACACTAGGAAAAGCCCACATACGACGAAGATTTTTTGTTGCAGTCGGAACAAGCAGAAGTCCCCATCCTATTGACATAGTAACTGGAAGTGGAACGAAAGGTATGATCCATGCATATTGATATGTATGTTCCATAAGAAAATCAAACTTTTTTTATTCTTATTAATTGTTTCCGATTCACCAGCTCTTCTCTCTTTCGGAAGTCAAATAAATAAATAAAAATCAAGATAGAAAAGAACTCAAATAGGATTTTGAATTCTTAATTATTCCGATTCTTTCCCAAATATCGTATTGAATAAAAAGAAATTTAAATCAAGAAGTTACAATTGTTCAAATGACCAAGTCACTGGTTAAAACTGACCATTTAGTTATTAACTAAGATATTTATTAAGATAAAGAAAGAATATGAGATTTTCAATCATTCCACTATTACGGCGATTGATATCCATATAGTAAATAGTAAGGAAAAGGAATGACACCAAAAAAGGGTAAAAGTACTCTATTGGGATATGGATCATAGAATCCGCCAATAACTCGACCCAATAAAATACTAGTTATTTTAGTTAGTTTATTCGGAGTCATTAATTAATTCATTGTAGAACTGATTGATTGGCTTCTATTCCAATAAAATAAACTTATGTTTATAGGAAATCCTATGATACTCGTCACTTCGCATAGAACTGAAATAAGAGATTACTAAAATTACCTTTCTCAAGTAATGTATCGTTTAACAGATTAACTACCAAGCTCATTTTCATTTAAATTATGAGTACTCTATCCTCGAGCTTGGTCAATTAATAGAAAAATTTTAAATTATTATTTTCTTAAATTAGGTAAGGATTCTTAAGCTTTTCGATTTATTCAATGTAAGACAACGAGATATAAATAGACTGAGATTGAGATATGAATTGGAACCCTTTTTGATTCTTATCAACAACAACCGGTTCGATTTCTATGGTAGCGGACCTCATAGACATAGATCGGAATGAAGATATGAAGGTACAAATTAGTACGAATTCTTCTTTCTTCGGGCATTGTATGTAATAGAGATGTGGAACAAAAAAAAATTCCTTTGAAAATCACATCGTTTTTCTTTTTTCTATTTCTTTTTTTATCCCTAGTGTACTCTATGTGATGCACACGTATCTATATTTTTGTATGTTATGAAGGAAGTATCCGCTATGGAATAAATATAGATAATGAATAGCAAGAACGATCCATTTTGAACAATACATGTCTTTCACATCCAACTATAAAAGTAACTTCTTTATTTTAAAATGGCGGTTCCAAAGAAACGTACTTCTATCTCAAAAAAGCGTATTCGTAGAAATATTTGGAAGAAAAAGGGATATTGGGCGGCGGTAAAAGCTTTATCTTTAGCTAAATCTATTTCTACCGGGCATTCAAAAAGTTTTTTTGTGCGACAAACAAGTAATAAAGCCTTGGAATAATCTGAATCGACATGACTCGATGAATTGGATGATTTATAAGATGAATAATTCACATTAACTAATGTTTTGAACTCATCTATATGAGATAGAACTGAACCGGCTGTTGTGGTATGTAGAATAAGAATTATTCTGTCTATTGGGTTCTAAGAACGGTACTATTTCTTTTTTGTTGTTGTTTTTCAAACAACAACAAAAAAGAAATAGTTAAACACAAAATACAAGGTTTCACTTTTCATTATAGTAGATTTTGATAATTCGCGAGATGGGGGTTGTTATTTCCCCCCCCCCCAAAAAAAATATTTTTTTTAGGAAGAAGTTTATTCGATTATGTATCTCCAATAGTTATACATCATTAAGATTTTTGGAAGATCTGAAACAAGTATGAACGACAGTAGTAAAAATGAATGGATCCTTGAAACTAATTGATTGAAATATATATTTTAAGACTTTGCTTTGTAACTCTCCGAATCACTACATAGATTCCCTCTTGTTTCGACCCAATCAATAAAAACTCCCCGGATCCCCTTTAGGTCGATATTTATGTACGAAGAATAATTCAATCTTCCTTAATCCAAAATAGATCCTATGTTTGGACCGTAGGATCGATCAATCTATTTTATATAGAATATACTTTATTTATAAGTAAAGTACATAGCGTAGAATTCCAATAGAGATTGAAACTCTTTTGTTTTATGTGCAGCCCAATACCTAATTGGTTCGGTAAATCCTCACACGAATTATGTATACAATGAGGATCCCAACCATTAATACAGTTTTGATACCAAACTATCTAAATATTTATAGAAATCCCTTGGATGTAGTTATCCAATTGTGATACATAAAAAATCCTATTTATTTTCTTTTGTTCAGTGAAAAATGAATCTTTTTTCATTTCCGATCCATGAAATCAGATAAATGAGAAATGAATCATCAAAAAATGATATAAAAAAGGGACAATTCTTAGTTCTAGACCTCAACTGAGGACATAACCATCTAGTTCCAACTGTTCCAGAAGAACTTATACTACGTGAAAGCCTGTTGTTAAAAATGACACCATACCGGGATACTAAGGATTATTGAAGTTCAAATATTCATTTGAACGAGTCTTTATTCATCGATTCTAACGTTTCCTAAAATATATTGCATTGAATCTTTCAATCTCGACGATTGAACATCATATGGGCTATTATTATTTCGATCAAGCCGCCATGGTGAAATCGGTAGACACGCTGCTCTTAGGAAGCAGTGCTAGAGCATCTCGGTTCGAGTCCGAGTGGCGGCATCCTCTAAAAAGGACACATTAGATCCTATAATGAATTTAATTCGGAATTTACATTCCGTAATTGAGGGACCCCTCTTTTTTTTAATGATTTTTTTTTATGATATTTGCGACTTTAGAACATATATTCACTCACATCTCTTTTTCGATCATTTCAATTGTCATTACGATTTATTTGGTGACTTTATTAGTCCATGAAATCGTAGGACTATGTGATCCGTCAGAAAAAGGCATGATAGCCACTTTTTTCTGTATAACAGGATTATTAGTTACTCGTTGGATTTATTCGAGACATTTCCCGTTAAGTGATTTATATGAATCATTAATGTTCCTTTCATGGAGTTTCTCCATTATTCATATGGTTCCTAAAATAGGGAACCATAAAAATGATTTAAGCGCAATAACCGCGCCAAGCGCTATTTTTACCCAAGGCTTTGCCACTTCGGGTCTT